GAAAAATAATCACATATATATAATTCAATATATAAACAAAAATCACATATATATAATTCAATATATAAACAAAAATCACATATATATAATTCAATATATAAACAAAAATCACATATATATAATTCAATATATAAACAAAAATCACATATATATAATTCAATATATAAACAAAAATCACATATATATAAAAAAATATATAAACAAAAATAGATACAAATTTTATTGTCTATTGCAATAGACAATAGAAAAAAAAAATAAAACCAAGGAGGTGGTGATCATGCTATTTCAATCGTTCGTAAACTTGTGTATGAAGATAACCAATTCGGTCGTTGGGATCGGACTCTATTATGGATTTCTAACTACATTCTCCATAAGGCCCGCTTATCTCTTCCTTTTCGTTGAAGAACCCGAGCAGAAGGCAGCAGCAATAACTGGTTTGATTATGGGCCAGCTCGTGAGGTTCATGTCGATCTATAATAGGCCTCTGCATCGACTATTGTGGACACCTCATATACTAACTGTACTATTTCTACCGTATCTTTTGCTTTATTTCGCAGCCGACAATTGGGACTATACTATCACTACCAGTACCAGAAGCAATTTCCTCATTTTCCTGAATACTTTCATTTTTCAATTAGCCAACCAGATCCTTTTACCAAATTCAACGTTAGCCAGATTAGTCAACGTTTATATGTTTCGATGCAACAACAAGATGTTATTTGTAACAAGTAGTTTTGTTGGTTGGTTAATTGGTCACATTTGTTTCCTTTTATTGACGAAAAGATTATTCGACTGGATACGGATCTATCTTTTGAGTAGATCTAAGAAGGAACTTGTGTCAGCATTGGATAAGTACATTTATAAGTACCTTGGGGCAAAATTTCAGGTCCGTTTTTCACACTTTCAGTACCGTGTGGCAGAATTGAATAAGTACATTAAGTCAGAATTGAATAAATACAAAAAGAAGATTTATCAGTACCTTGTTAGGTCCCTTGGGGAAGAATTTGAATTCCTTATGCGAACCTTTCAGTGGGTTGTGTCAGAAATTCAGTACTTGCTGTTAATAAACTTGAGGAGAAACACGGGTCGGTTCGTGAATATTTTCTTATTTGTTACCTGTGCCTACTATTTAGGCAGAATACCTTTATTCATTTTTCCACATCCACTGACAAGCGTCCAAGCCCCACAACTGCAACCAAATTGGTTAGCCAGACAAGGCCGAGAAGCTGACACTTACTGGGAGGACGAGGACGAGGAAAAGGAAGAGGAAAAGGAAGAGGAAAAGAAAGAGGAGATTGCACGAAAAAAAGTGCTATTCAAAGAAGAAATTCCTCCCCAGTCTTGGGGAAGGGATCTGGATGAAGAAAAAGATCAAAAAGACCCCATAGTGGTGGAAAGCATTTTAGCGTCCGATTTTTTTCAGTTTCAATGGACTCGTCCAGTACGATACATAAGCAATCAACACTTTTTTGGGGCTGTAAGAAAGGAAGCTTCACAATATTTTTTTGATACATGCCGAAGTGATGGAAAAAAAAGAATATCTTTTACAGATCCTCCTAGTTTTTCTAGTTTTAAGGAACTGACGAAAGGGATGATATCTTCGTCCACAGTAGAAAGACTCTCCTTTGATAAACTAGACAAAGATTGGCTTTATAAGAACAAACAAAGACAAAACAACTTAAATAACGAGTTTATAAAGAGAATTGAGGCTCTAGACATGGGATTTCTTTTTCTAGATATACTCGACAAAAGGACTCGGGTTTGTATTGAGAAAATGAACGAAACCTGCCTCTGCCTACCAAAAAGGTATGATCCTTTGTTGAATGGGCCCTCTCGTGGAAGAATCAAAAAGTTTAGCAAAGTAATCGAGGATCCCGAAGAAAAGGAGAAAAGCGAAGAAAAGGAGAAAAGCGAAGAAAAGGAGAAAAGCGAAGAAAAGGAGAAAAGCGAAGAAAAGGAGAAAAGCGAAGAAAAGGAGAAAAGCGAAGAAAAGGAGAAAAGCGAAGAAAAGGCACCGAAAAGCAAAGAACAGGAGAAAAGGGAAGAAAAGGCACGTCTACGCGAAGAAGCACGTCTACGCGAAGAAGCACGTCTACGCGAAGAAGCACGTCTACGCGACGAAAGGGCACTTCTTCAATTGGGTGAATTTCGTGAAAAAGTCTACAATGTAATTCAATCTCGTAAATCTCGTGGAATAAAAAAGAATGAAATGCAATCTCGTGAAAAAGTCCAGAATGCAATGCAATCTCGTCGAAGAAAAAAAAATGAAATGCAATCTCGTGAAAAAGTCCAGAACGCAATGCAATCTCGTCGAAGAAAAAAAAATGGAACTACAAAATCTCGTGAAAGAATCGACGATGGAACTACAAAATCTCGTGAAAGAATCGACGATGGAACTACAAAATCTCGTGAAAGAATCGACGCTGAACCTACAGAATCTCGTGAAAGAATCGACGCTGAACCTACAGAATCTCGTGAAAGAATCGACGCTGAACCTACAGAATCTCGTGAAAGAATCGACGCTGAACCTACAGAATCTCGTGAAAGAATCGACGCTGAACCTACAGCTACAGAATTTCAACTTAAGCAAATCCTTGCTCTAAATCAAATTCATGAGACCCTTTTGCCAGGTTTCATTTTCGAGTCCCCAAAATATGAAGAGAGAATCTTCGCGATACTCAAAAGTAAAACACTAAAACTAAGAGCAGAAGGAAAATTATATTATAATCCTTTGGCAAAATTTTTTTCTAAGCCTTGGGAAAAAGGGGGGGGAAGCATTGATTGGAACCAGCGAAAACTAAAAAAGCTACAGCAACTAAGGACTTATAAAGTGGGAGAAAGGGCGGGACGAGCGCACATCCGTCAACGCGTCCCTCGCTGGTCATACGTATTACTCCGCGAGGTCGTATACGACCTGGACGAACCCTTTGTGACCAAGCGGGGAGATGATGAGTGCTTTGATATTATATCAGCACAATACAAATATGAAATTATTTTGAATCAGGATACTCAAAATTTACTTATCAAAAATTTTGATAAAGATAGTAATAAGATTGATCCGGAGATTGCTAAAGAGATTAATAAGAAGGTTATGAAGGATTTGATCAAGAGTGGGGGAGACCCTTATAGTATTGACTTTGAGAAAAGCCTTGCTCATGTTCACGTTGGCAGCCTCACCACCAATATCGAGTGGAAAACCGAGAATAAGGACGTGTGGAGGACCTCCTTGAGAGCGGTGCGCGACCAATTTTGGCATCAGGATGACATCAAAGGTGTTGCGAGCGTCCTAAGGCGTAAAAACGGAGTTGTTGTAAGACAGATTGAAATGTTTCCGCATTCCCCTCTTTTTTTGGGCTTCTTAAAAAGTACACTGTCTAGTTCTTTTAGGGTAGTGAAACCCCTTGTTTTGAAAATGCAAAATTTGATGCATAGGTTTGGAATCAAAAAAGGGGACCTTTTCACTCTTAAGGGACCTAAGAAAGAACAGACAAAAACAAAAAGGAAGACAAAAAGGAAGACAAAAAGGAAGACAAAAAGGAAGACAAAAAGGAAGACAAAAAGGAAGACAAAAAGGAAGATAGACGAAAAAAAAAGCAAAGCATTGAAAGAACGGAAAAAATTGAAAAGAATCAAAAAAGATAAAATCGAACTAGACCCCGAAGAAGAGCTGTTCCGGATGGATGGAATAGATGCATGGAATGAGCTTTATTATGGGCTAGGAGTAAGAGGTATCGTATTAATTTTGAACTCCTATTTGAGAAGATATATTGCATTGCCTTTAGCGATAATAGCTAAAAATATTGGTCGTATCTTATTTTTGCAGCAGCCCGAGTGGGCTGAGGATAGAAAGGACTGGGAAAACGAGACTCATCTTTTATGCAACGATGACGGTTTTGCTATAGGCGTCATATCCATCAGGAACTTTCCGGAGGAGTGGTGGGAATACGGTCTTCAGGTCAAAGTTTTATGGCCTTTAGAGTTGAAACCTTGGCACACAGCGGATGATAGACAAAGGATAACCAACGATTATGCTTTTATAAGGTCTTTCTGGGGACTAGCTGACTATCCTTGGGGTGGTGTCCGACCCAACCGTTCCTTTTCCATTTTTTGGGGGCCCATTTTTAAAGAACTAGGCAAAAAAAGTCAAAGATTCGCAGCAGAAAAATTGGAAGGGAGCGCCTTTCGACTTATAAGAAGCGTTTTCAACCCAAAAATAAAGCAAAATTTTGTTAGAGTTCTAGGAAACGCAAAAGAAAGCATAAAACGGCTTAACGAAAGCATAAAACGGCTTAAAGAAAGGGTTCTAGTTCTAAAAAGCACAATTTTGAAAATAATCAAAAAAAATACAAGATTGAAAGGGATAGGAGTAGATGAATCGAGTGAAACTCAAAAAGAAAAAGATTCTATAATCAGCAATGAGATAATTAATGAATCATTTAGTCAAATTCGATCTACAGCTTCTACAAATTCAGAAGAAAAAATACAAAATCTGATTAATAGAACAAGCACAATCAAAAATCAAATAGAAAGAATTACAAAAGAAAAAAAAAAAGTAACTCCAGGACTAAATAATAGTCCTAACAACAAAAAGCAAAATAATAATGTAGAATCACCAAAAAATATTTGGAAAATTGTAAAAAGAAGAAATGTTCGATTAATAAGTAAATGGAATTATTTTCAAAATATTTTCATTGAAAAAATATACAAAATATACCTAGATATCTTTCTATGTATCATTAAGATTCCTAGAATCAATTTAACAAAAAAATTTTTTGAGAAAGACATTTCCAATACTGAAACAAATCAAAAAAGAATTACCTTTAGTTCGACTATAAAAAATATAAATAAGCGGAAGTCACAGATTGTTCCGAAATTTGCTTCCTTGCCAAATTTATCTTCCCTGTCACAAGCATATGTATTTTACAAATTATCACAAACCCTAGTTAGTGATAAGTTAAGATCTGTTCTTCAATATCGCGGAACGTCTTTTTTTCTTAAGACTGCAATAAAGGATTCTTTTGAAAGACAGGGAATATTTCATTCCGAATTAAAGCATAAGAAACTTAGAAATTTTGGAACGAATCCATGGAAAAACTGGTTAAGAGGTCAGTCTCAATACAATTTATCTAAGGTTCATTGGGAGCGAGTAGGCGCACAAGCCTGGCGAAATAAAGTCAACCGACGCCATACGCCTCAAAATAACGATTTAAATAAAGGAGATTCATATGAAAAAGACCCATTACTTCATTCCAAAAAACAAGATGATTCTGAAGTATATTCATTAGTAAGAAATCAAAAAACTAAGTTTAAGAAAAACTATAAATATGATCTTTTAGCATATAAATACATTTCTTCTGAAACTAAGAAGGACTCCTCTATTTCTAAATTGCCATTACAAGTAAATAAGAGCCAAGAGATCGACTTATTTGATATACCAGAGGAGATTGTTTTCAAGACTTATTTCAAGAATTGGATACTAGACAAGAAGTTTCTAGACAAGCTTTATCGAGACAGTACTTATCTACATCTACACAATTATCTAGACAATACTTATGTAGACAAGGATTATCACAAGGGTTATCAGGATTATCTAGACAAGAGTTTTCTAGACAAGGTTTATTTCAAGGATTCTATAGACCAGCTTTATCTAGAAACGGATTATTACGAGGATTATCTAGACGAGGTTTATCTAGACAAGAATTCTCTAGACAATTATCTAGACAAGGTTTATATGTCTCTGAAAAAAATGCGAAAGAAAAAACCTGAAAGAAAATATATGGACTTTGATTGGAAGTTTTTAGAAAAATATCTAGTCAATTTGGAGGCCGGGAAAAAGATCGACCCTAACCATAATACAAATACTAAGATTGAGACTAAGAATTCTCAAATAATTGAGACTAAGAATTCTGAAATAATTGAGACTAAGAATTCTGAAATAATTGAGAATGAGAATTCTGAAATAATTGAGAATGAGAATTCTGAAATAATTGAGAATGAGAATTCTGAAATAATTGAGAATGAGAATAGAGGTCTTATTTATGATATCGTTCCAAAAATGCTCTTGGATCCAGAAATCGAAAAGGATCCAGAACTCAAAGAAGATCCAGAACTCAAAGAAGACAAAAAAAGCTTTTTTAATTGGATGGGAATGAATGAAGAAATCTTAAAGGCACCCAGAGCGAATTCGAATGAGGAAGATTCGAATCAGGAAGATTGGTTCTTCCCAGAATTTATGCTACGTAAGAGGACATATCAAATGAACCCGTGGCTTAGACCTATGAAGTTACTTCTTTTAAATTTCAAAGGAAAAGAAGAAGAAGAAGAAGAAGAAGAAGAAGAAGAAGAAGAAGAAGAAGAAGAAGAAGAAGAAGTTAGTCAAGGAAAAGAAGAAGTTAGTCAAGGAAAAGAAGAAGTTAGTCAAGGAAAAGAAAATGTTAGTCAAAAAAAAGAAAATGTTAGTCAAGGAAAAGAAACTAAAGGAAAAGCAACTAAAGGAAAAGAAACTAAAGGAAAAGCAACTAAAGGAAAAGAAACTAAAGGAAAAGAAACTAAAGGAAAAGCAACTAAAGGAAAAGAAACTAAAGGAAAAGCAACTAAAGGAAAAGAAACTAAAGGAAAAGCAACTAAAGGAAAAGAAACTAAAGGAAAAGCAACTAAAGGAAAAGCAACTAAAGGAAAAGAAACTAAAGGAAAAGAAACTAAAGGAAAAGAAACTAAAGGAAAAGCAACTAAAGGAAAAGAAACTAAAGGAAAAGAAACTAAAGGAAAAGAAACTAAAGGAAAAGAAAATGTTAGTCAAAACATCGAAGACATCGACATCGAAGACATCGACATCGAAGACATCGACATCGAAGACATCGACATCGAAGACATCGACATCGAAGACATCGACATCGAAGACATCGACATCGAAGACATCCAAGAAGTTATTAGAGAAGATTATGAAAAAGGGTTCCGTAAAAAAAAAACACAATACCGGAGTGACTCGCCGAGGCTAGTAGATTTCGTTGACCTTCAAGAGAAGTATTTGGGTTTTAGCATCCACACCGAGCGGCTAGTTGAGGAGGATATGCTCGAGCGGCTGAGCTTAATGCAGATGGTGGGTAACACAAAAGGGCGTTTACAAAGTAAACGAAGGCTTTTAGCCTATTTGAAAATGGGAGATCTGCCGGTAGACAGAATTGTCAGTCATTATTCGAAGGAGTCTACTCTGTTTAACTGGGCGGAATTTGGTTTGATGAAGTTCCAACCCCTATTAACTTCGTCTATAAAAGATCTGGAAGAATTTCTTATGTATCAAGCCATAGGTATTTCATTAGTTCATAAGAGTAAGCAACAAACTAATCAAAGATACGGAAAACAAAAAGATGTTGATAAGGATCATTTTGATTTGCTTGTTCCTGAAATGATTTTATCGTCTAGACGGCGTAGAGAATTGAGAATTCTCAATTCTTTAAATTTCAATTTAAAGAATAGGAATGGTGTGGATAGAAATCCAGT